TGTTTCTTTTTAAGAACCAAAAAGATTTGGGCCAAAATAACAGATGCCAAGAAGACCAAAAGACCTTGGACACGTAATGGATCTTGAAGTACTATTTCTGCATCTCCCTGACCAAATCCACCCACATTAGGATTACTCGTTAATGGTTGATCCAATTTTATGGATTCACCCTCTGAAACAAGAACTTCTGGTCCCGGAGGGATAATATCAACCACTTCACGTCCATCCGACGGATCTGTTATGGTTATTTCATACCCCCCTTTTTCTTTTCGTATGATTTTACTTACTATGCCCGACCCTGTAGCATTATAAACCGTATTGTTACTCTTGCTTCCGTCGGGATAAATCTGTCCCCTTCCCCTATTCCCCCCTACGTATATAGGATATTTTAAGAAGTGAACATCTTTCTTAGTAGCGGGGCCGGGGGAAAGAATAGGAAAGGTGATTTCACTATATTTCTGACCGGGGACAGGCCCTATCACAAGAATATTTTGTTTATTAGGGCGATAGCTCTGAAAAGACAAATTGCCTATCTTTTCTTTCATCTCGGGAGAAATACGATCGGGAGGAGCTAATTCAAACCCCTCCGGTAAAATAAGAACAGCCCCCACATTCAAACCCCCTTTCTTACCATTAGCAAGAACTTGTTTCACTTGCTTATCATAAGGAATTCGAACAACTGCTTCAAATACAGTATCAGGGAGTACCGCCTGTGGAACCTCAATATCCACGGGCTTATTAGCTAAATGGCAGTTGGCACAGACAATACGCCCAGTCGCTTCTCGTGGATTTTCATAACCCTGCTGCGCAAAAATGGGATATGCACTTGAAATGGATGTCCGAGTTATGATATATATCATGAGTGATACAGAAATAGATCGAGTAATATGTTCCTTTATCCAAGAAAAAGTCTTTCTAGTTTGCATGGTCTAATCGTTGATCCGAAAATTTCTACAATAAATTTGGCAGGTCTCTAGTATAGTTATAGTTCCCTGTCCACGATTCTGCTATTTATTGGAATCATTTTACTAGAATACTATAGTATAAGTATACTATTAAAATAGTATGAAAATCGCCTGTTTTTAATACTTCTGTAGAGCTACAAAGCAAGAAACATTCTAATTGGATTAATATCGGCGGATCTTTTATCAATCATTCATTGAATGATAAATAACTACAAGTGACGGAGATACACGATTTAAATAATGAAAAATCCAATATTTCAAAATAGTATCGAGAATAACTGGAAAAATGGAAACAAGACCAGATATAATTTGATCATTATGACCAAATCCAAAATCTTTGTAGACAGAACCAATCATTAGTTCCCAACCATGGGGTGAATGAAATCCGATACATAAATCGGTTAATAAAAGAATAAAAAAAGCTTTGACTGTATCACTTAAGTTATATAGGAATTCTTGAGTCCAAGAGTTAAGAATAACAAGTTCTTGATTACCTAAAATAGAATAACCGGTTAGAATAACAAAACAGATTAGATTTGTTGAGAAGTGCAAAATCGTATGGATACGATCCTCATTGTGTATCTTGATTAATTGGATCGTTTCTTTGTGGATTTCTATAGGAAGCTTTTGCAGATGTGTCTCCGAGTATTCCTTGATCATTTCTTCCAAGAAGAGGATTTCCTCTAATTCTATGAACTTTTCTAGAAAACTTTTTTCTTGCATATCATTCAAAAAATTTTCGGATTGACCCGTATTCGACCAACTAGTAACCCAAGATTCCATACTTTTAGTAAATGAGAGAGAAATCCACCAGGGCAGAAATACTATAGATGCAAGATACAAAAGAGGAGTGAATGCTTTCTTTTTTGCCATTTTTAACCTGTGAATTTTTAATTAACCCACTCCATTTGTCGACTCTATGTGATCCAATATTTCTTTCAAACCAAACATGAGTTCTAGACAAGGTATCAAACCTATGAATCTATTTTCTTTGTGATTTTGTTTGAATCTAGAAAGAATACAGAAATAGACTAAGACTCCACTTGGAATTCGACTGAAGAAATAATACAAAATTGTGTTTCCAGATATCTCAATTCATCAAATTCCAAACAAAACACGTGTCTTCTTTCGATCAATGAACAAAAGAAGTCCTTTAAGGAATGAATATTGTTGAGATTTGGAGACGTAAAGAACTCTTTTTCTATCAAAATATCAAATATTTCAAAAAAATTCAAAGGAGTTTCCATGGTCAAGAATAGAATAATTGAGAGAAAGATATTGTGATGATCAAAAAATCGATTGACAAAAAGAAAAGAATTTACAAGATATGATTTATCTGCATCTAAAGTATCACTTAGTTATAGAAAAAACAAGATTCTTGTATTTTTCCCTCCTGCGGAGAAAGCATTCGTTCTTCAGCCCAATCCCTTTCTCAAAAGACTTCAATTGGTACGCGCAAGAAATAGGCCAATTCCGCGGCTTTTTGTTCAATTTCTCGTGGAGTCAAATTCTCATCAGTACGGGTCAACGGAATAGCCCCCCGGCCTCTGATGTCCATATAAAGGATACGGCGAGCATAAATACCCTCTTTAACTTCTATTCTAACGGATTGAATATCTTTTATACGGAATCGGAGGAATATGCGACGATTTTTTCCAGGAAATCCCCACCGAAAAATACACACCATTCCTTCCTTTCTATCGAATTGATCATAACCACTACCTACATTCCAGGAAATTGTGCACCACAAGTAGGAACTAATAAAGAGACCTGCGATCCCGTAGAAAGACATGACGATCCCTTGTGGAAAAAAAAGGATTTGCTGAGACGGAACAAAAGATATCCAATTTCTACCAGGATAACTGGAAGTTCCAACCAATAAGAATCCTAATGAACCTAAAAAAACGATAAGCGCCCAGCAAAAATTACTTAGTTTTCGAGACCCCGTTATAAGTTCTATCCATATATGTTCTGATCGCCAACTCATACTTGATCCGATTGCATTTTATTGGAATTGAGAGAATACCCAAAATGGTTTTGACTTTACTTTTTTGTTTCCGAATGAACTTTCATCAACTAGCACTAGTTTAATGTGAACTAGCACTAGATTGATGGGAACCTTTAGGAGTAATTCCTCAAATTGGTTAGATCTAAAATAATAACACACCCTTCCTATGATCCCAATATACAGATATACATATAGATCCGCCAACTTTACATTTTGGGTATCCAGCAGTCCTGATCTATTTCAAACTAGCTGGAATTCAGTTACCCATAGATCATTTTCTGCAGGCATAAGAGCTTTTTCCTTTATGTTCGTCAGAAATCACATGTTCTACCTTATTTCATTTCCCGAAATAAATATATGAGTTATGCTACAAGTCTAAGTTTCAAAAAAACGGATGAGATTGGGTCCCCTCAGATCTAAACAATCTTGTTTTTTTGAACATGAAGAAATAAAGAAGCCATTGCAATCGCCGGAAATACTAGGCCTACTAAAGGCACAAAAATAGAGGGAAATTGGAAAGTTGTCATAAAATGGGTACCTCGATTTACTATTTGTACCTGTTCTTATTGTTTTTAATATCATATTTATTATTTATACTAATTATAATTAATAATTGTAATTAGTATGAATTCGTAGTTATTATGAATTCATTCAATTTGAAAATTCTTATTACAGATATAAGTATCTAATTGAGTATATAGAATAAGTCCAAGGAATGTAGAACGCAAAAAATGGACTTATTCGTCTATCTACATGAAAGATACATATGATAATCCATTTGATTATTTTTCTTCATTTCTTTGTGTTTTGTTATTGTCTTCGAATTTAATATTAATAGGAGTTTCTTACAAATTATTGAAAGATTCATTAGAATGCGGCACAACCGAGATTTTTAGTGAAAATAGGATTTTCGGGGGATGAAGAAAGATACAAAACCATACATCTATTTTTTTTCTATATTGGAATTTGATTCTATACCTAAGACAAAATTCGTTTTATTTGCCTAATTTCACGAAAGGAAGAACTCGTGTTTTTATCTTGTTGATAGAGACCTTCTTAATTAGTAATCAGGAATCCAGGTAAAAAAAGAGTTATCCACCACTTTTTATTCTTTTTACAATTAGATCTTAGGTCACCAAAGAAAACTTCATTCTTAGTTACTTTGATTCCGATAAGCAAACTACTTGTTTGCTACAAATAATTGAACCTAGTGCATTGAATTGAAATTCAAGGGAAAGAAGGCGTGGAGCTTAAATAACTCACTCAGAACACTTTTTAAAAGATTACGTGGTACGATTAGGTCAAATAAGCCCTTCTGGAATAAATATTCAGAAGCTTGTGAACCTTCGGGTATCGTTTTATTCAATGTTTGTTCAATTACTCTTTTACCCGCAAATGCAATGTAGGAATTTGGTTCTGCAATAATAATATCTCCCAACATACCAAAACTAGCTGTTACCCCGCCGGTAGTCGGAGATGTAAGGATTGATACATACAATAACTTTTTATTTGATTGGTAATCATATAAGGCAGACGAGATTTTAGCCATTTGCATCAAGCTCAAACTTCCTTCTTGCATGCGCGCCCCCCCCGAAGCGCACACTATAATAAGAGGTATAAATTGATTGGTAGCGTACTCAATCAAACGGGTTATTTTCTCCCCGACTACGGAGCCCATACTACCCCCCATAAATTTAAAATCCATAACCCCAATTGCTACGGGAATACCATTTAGTTGACCTACGCCTGTTTGAACAGCCTCGGTTAATCCTATGTTTCTTTGATAAAAATCAATACGATCTTTATAAGTCTCCTCCTCCGAATGAAATCCAATGGGATCCCCGGAGACCATGTCTTCATCCATAGGATCCCAAGTACCGGGGTCGATCAAAACTTCGATTCTCTCTGAACTACTCATTTTCAAATGATATCCACATTGTTCACAAATATTAATTTGTGATTTCAAAAGTTTCTTATAATTTAATCCATAACAATTTTCGCATTGAACCCACAACTGCTTGTATTTT